TAAGTGAGATTTCGAATAAGTGTTTACAGAATCTTCTTCTGTCCGAAGAAATGATTCCTCGAAATAATGAGTCACCCGTTCCATTGATATGGGCACATCTGAGATCAAGAAATACTCGGGAGTTCTTCTATTCAATCCTTTTCCTTCTTCTTGTTGCTGGATATCTCATTCGTATCCATCTTCTCTTTGTTTCCCGAGCCTCTAGTGAGTTACAGACAGAGTTAGAAAAGCTCAAATCTTTGATGATTCCATCATACATGATTGAGTTGCGAAAACTTCTGGATAGGTATCCTACATCTGAACTGAATTCTTTCTGGTTAAAGAATCTCTTTCTAGTTGCTCTGGAACAATTAGGAGATTCTCTGGAAGAAATACGGGGTTCTGCTTCTGGTGGCAACATGCTATTGGGTGGTGGTCCCGCTTATGGGGTCAAATCAATACGTTCTAAGAAGAAATATTTGAATATCAATCTCATCGATCTCATAAGTATCATACCAAATCCCATCAATCGAATCACTTTTTCGAGAAATACGAGACATCTAAGTCGTACAAGTAAAGAGATCTATTCATTGATAAGAAAAAGAAAAAACGTGAACGGTGATTGGATTGATGATAAAATCGAATCCTGGGTCGCGAACAGTGATTCGATTGATGATGAAGAAAGAGAATTCTTGGTTCAGTTCTCCACCTTAATGACAGAAAAAAGGATTGATCAAATTCTATTGAGTCTGACTCATAGTGATCCTTTATCAAAGAATGACTCTGGTTATCAAATGATTGAACAACCGGGATCAATTTACTTACGATACTTAGTTGACATTCAGAAAAAGTATCTAATGAATTATGAGTTCAATAGATCCTGTTTAGCAGAAAGACGGATATTCCTTGCTCATTATCAGACAATCACTTATTCACAAACCTCGTGTGGGGCTAATAGTTTTCATTTTCCATCTCATGGAAAACCCTTTTCGCTCCGCTTAGCCCTATCCCCTTCTAGGGGTATTTTAGTGATAGGTTCTATAGGAACTGGACGATCCTGTTTGGTCAAATACCTAGCGACAAACTCCTATGTTCCTTTCATTACGGTATTTCCGAACAAGTTCCTGGATGACAAGCCTGAAGGTTATCTTATTGATGATATCGATATTGATGATAGTGACGATATCCATATTGATAATAGTGACGATATTGATGATGACCTTGATACGAAGCTGCTAACTATGACGAATGTGCTAACTATGTATATGACGCCGAAAATAATAGACCGATTTGATATCACCCTTCAATTCGAATTAGCAAAAGCAATGTCTCCTTGCATAATATGGATTCCAAACATTCATGATCTGTATGTGAATGAGTCGAATTACTTATCCCTCGGTCTATTAGAGAACTCTCTCTCCAGGGATTGTGAAAGATGTTCCACTAGAAATATTCTTGTTATTGCTTCGACTCATATTCCCCAAAAAGTGGATCCCGCTCTAATAGCTCCGAATAAATTAAATACATGCATTAAGATACGAAGGCTTCTTATTCCACAACAACGAAAGCACTTTTTCATTCTTTCATATACTAGGGGATTTCACTTGGAAAAGAAAATGTTCCATACTAACGGATTCGGGTCCATAACCATGGGTTCCAATGCACGAGATCTTGTAGCACTTATCAATGAGGCCCTATCAATTAGTATTACACAGAAGAAATCAATTATAGAAACTAATACAATTAGATCGGCTCTTCATAGACAAACTTGGGATTTGCGATCCCAGGTAAGATCGGTTCAGGATCATGGGATCCTTTTCTATCAGATAGGAAGGGCTGTTGCACAAAATGTACTTCTAAGTAATTGCCCCATAGATCCTATATCTATCTATATGAAGAAGAAATCATGTAAGGAAGGAGATTCTTATTTGTACAAATGGTACTTCGAACTTGGAACGAGCATGAAGAAATTAACGATACTTCTTTATCTTTTGAGTTGTTCTGCCGGATCGGTCGCTCAAGATCTTTGGTCTTCACCCGGATCCGGTGAAAAAAATTGGATCACTTCTTATGGATTTGTTGAGAATGATTCTGATCTAGTTCATGGCCTATTAGAAGTAGAAGGCGCTCTGGCGGGATCCTCACGGACAGAAAAAGATTGCAGTCAGTTTGATAATAATCGAGTGACATTACTTCTTCGGTCCGAACCAAGGAATCCGTTAGATATGATGCAAAATGGATCTTTTTCTATCGTTGATCAGAGATTTTTCTATGAAAAATACGAATCGGAGTTTGAAGAAGGGGAAGGGGCCCTCGACCCGCAACAGATAGAGGAGGATTTATTCAATCACATAGTTTGGGCTCCTAGAATATGGCGCCCTTGTGGCAATCTATTTGATTGTATCGAAAGGCCCGCGGAATTGGGATTTCCCTATTGGGCCGGGTCATTTCGGGGCAAGCGGATCATTTATCATAAAGAGGATGAGCTTCAAGAGAATGATTCGGAGTTCTTGCAGAGTGG